ATTCACCGAGGAAGCGGAAACCTTTTTGAAGGAAGCTATTCAGGAGCACACCGAACTGTTTCTACTTGAGGAACAAGCATAAATTTATAACTCTGATTCTATTGTTAGAACAAGAGTTATTCTTGCGAATTATTTCTGATTCAAATCATTCAAAAAAGGGGTTTCTTGGTATCGCCACTTTAAAAATAGATGGAAAAAAATTGCGTCCAATAGGATTTGAACCTATACCAAAGGTTTAGAAGACCTCTGTCCTATCCATTAGACAATGGACGCTTTTCATTCCTATTTCATTCTTTCGCATTCTCCCTTTATCTTTTTTTTTTTGAGAAAAATAAATGATAATTTTTTTAGGTAAAAAAAAAAGAATGCATATTCGAATCGATGATGCATATAGAATAAGGAATATGGGGCGGGTAGCGGGAATCGAACCCGCATCGTTAGCTTGGAAGGCTAGGGGTTATAGTCGACGTTAATTTATCATTCTTAACGTCTCTAATTCAAAACCGAACATGAAAATTTTGTTTCATTCGGCTCCTTTATGGAAAATTGATGTATTCCCAGAAATAAAAATTAGATCCATAACATCTATGTCAGCTTTTCTTATTAAAGACACCCAAAGCCACTCGCTTTCTAGATGATCCCTCTAGAGAAGGGGGATTCTATTATACCAAATCCGTCTAATCTAGTTACTTCGTTCCCTATTTCCACTCGAGGGATCCTGAGGAAAAGAATTTTATTTAGTTTCCACCGAGCTAAAATAATATGCTGATGGTTCTAGTAAACCAAAACTACCATTTTCTAGCTATTTGGCTTTAATCTTAGCTTATACAAGACAAAAATTTAAGATCTAGTTACGATTGGAAATGCACTTTTGTTTTTTATCTTCATCCATAGATCCTTTACTTATATTTATTAATTGGAAGATTTGATCCAATTTTTTTTATTATGCTTCGTGACTCTATAACCCTTTTATTCAATTTCAATTGAACTTTGGATACAAATCGTGAGAATTTCTATTTTTCCTCAAATATGCTATTGAGGGGAAAAGGATTAAACTCTTTTTAGGAAATAAAGTTTTTTTTTGATCGGAATATGAAAAACCCGAAAGACCCCTTAACTTTTTAAGTTATTAATTGAACGAATCACACTTTTACCACTAAACTATACCCGCTTCATATTCATTATTATATATGAATATACCTTTTGTCGAACAAAGGAATGAGATGCTATCTTAATCTTAATAGCATCAGACTCATTAAAACTTGAGCGTTGACACTTCATCCTCCCCGACCAGGGGTACTTGACGTCGAAGTACAGAAAGTTTTTTAAAATAACCAAATTATAATAAAGTTAGAATAAAGCAAAAAGTCTCATTTTTCACTTGTTATAAGTCATTACTGACAGTCCAAAATTGAAGGAATTATTGAAGATGGGCTATAACCACGACGAATTCCTCATTTTTTTTTTTTTACTTTCCCTTCAACTGACCTATTTTTGAATTTGAACTCGGATTAATTGGATCTTAAATGTTCAATGTCCCTTGAACAAATAAAAGAGTTATGTTATATATGTTATAACATATGTGTGTTTCATTTTTTATATTATATTATTTAATATCTGTATGTGCCTTTTTCCAGTTAAATAATTAACTAAATTGAGAAAAAAGACTCAAAATTCAAAATACTACTTAATTAAAAATACTACTTAATACTAATTAATAAATACTAAAAAAAAAAAAATTATTAATTTTAATATTCTTTCATTTTCATATTTTATAGTATATTTTATAGTATTTTCTATAGTATTTTATAGTATTTTCTATAGTATTATATTACTAATACTAAGAAATTACACTTGGAATGGAGATAAAAATTGTCTTTATTGTTACTTCAATAACTTCAATAACAAGTATCTTTGATTTGATATAATAAAAACAAAAAATGAAATCATTTGATCTATGAAATGATTGATTCATCAGAAGTAATGTAATAACCCGGCCTGGTTAAGTACTGGCCGGGGGAATGGACTTTTCTTACAAAATGAAAATCAAGGAAGTAAGGTTTTTCAATTTAATTTTTTTTTACTTCGCCTGTCACACCACATAAAAAATTTGCAATTTGAATTGGGAGAGATGGCTGAGTGGACTAAAGCGACAGATTGCTAATCCGTTGTACGAATTATTTGTACCGAGGGTTCGAATCCCTCTCTCTCCGCTCCTCTCGATCGCTTCAGACTTTCAAAATCTTTTTTTTTATTCCTCACGTCCAGGATTACGGACCGGATCATTAGATAAGAATCCAAAGATGAAGAGAGAAACAAAAAATATGACTACTGTGTAAACAAAGAGTTTGAGAGTAAGCATTACACAATCTCCAATATTTTTTTTTTTGAAAAGGGAAATAGATTGCCTATTTTTTATCACATACACCATGTTGATATAGTGCCCCAAAAAGAAACCAAAAAGAAAATGAAGTCTTTTCTTGAAAAAGGTAATTTTTACTAATTTTTTGTTTTTGTAATGTAATAATAATAAGAAAAGCAAGATTCTGATTCCTTCATTACCAAAAATTTTTGGTATTTTTGGTCATATCCATTATTTGGTGTTGTGGGGTCTTTAGAAAGTCCTTGTTTACTGGAAGGTCAGAACGAGGAAATAAGTTGATCAAAATTTATCACCGTGCGATTATTCAATATAATACAAGAACAAGAATTTCTATTTTCGAATGGAGGGTTCATAATGTAAAATTTATAAGATCTTATAAATTTTTAGAAAATTCGTAAAAATCATGAATTTTTCGGAGCATTAAAGAGTTTATCGAAAACTTACAGCAGCTTGCCAAACAAAGGCTAAGAGCAAAAATAGTACAGGTATGACAGGCATAACATCTACGATAGGATTGAAAAAGGCATAAGCCTCGGGCAATTTGCCGAAGAAAAAACTACTCGAAGAAAGGGTAGAATTAAGACAGATACAGATTAAACTAAAGATATTAAGCATAACAAACATTTCATTCTTGTAGATTAGAAAATTAGATTTTGATTGAGTTCTTTTTATGAGGGAAAAATTAAAAGGTAGGTCAAAAAACCTTCTTGTTCTTCGAACGTTCTCAAATCAAAAATCTTCCCTTTCATTCTCAAATGAGAATACAAGGAATTTTAGTTTCATACAATATCTTAATTTAATTTTATGGAATGATCAATCATTTTTTTCTATATTTTCATGTGTTGAATCCTAGCAGTAATATATTTCATATATATTTGAATTGGGATTGACGAACGACTAATACCAATATTAGTCTTTATTAGTATCAAAGAGAAATTCGAAATCGAAATGGGGCGTGGCCAAGTGGTAAGGCAACGGGTTTTGGTCCCGTTATTCGGAGGTTCGAATCCTTCCGTCCCAGAGCGTCTACATGAGAAAGGAAAGATTCTTCTCTTTAACAAATTTCTCTTTAAGTTTGGAAATTTTTTTCTTTAATCTTGGATATAGTGTCACCTTTTGTTCTGATTTTTCTATAAAAATAAAACTTTTTTCATTTAGTTTTTCACAAATACGATTGAGTGTACGGGTAGAAATAAAGATATTTCATTGAATTCTAAATTCAAAACAATTTTTGGGTATATCATTAAGAGACTACTATTTTAATAGTCATATTGAAGTAAGTTACTTAGGAAAACTCTTTTTTCCATGAAATCTGAATTCTCGTATTATGTAATTTATTATGGAATTCTGAATTGAAATAGAAAAAGAGATCCTTTTCTATTTCATACTCATGAAAACAAAAATTCTTTTTTTTATGAACCCGGGTACTCGAAGAAATTTGAAAAATCTATATTATAAATATAGAGAAACTTATGACTTTTTCGAGTTATTGGAATAGCTTATATTTTGTTAATAACTGATTTTATTCCGGAATTGGAAAATCCATAGGGCCATTCTTTTTAGATATTTGTTCGAGAAGAATTTTTTCCATAATTTAACATAACATCCCGAATGATCTGTTGAAGATTTTAATTAGATTTAAGGAAATGGATTCACTTTTCTTTTTTCTTTTTTAGAAATTTCTTTCACCCCATAGGATAGAGGGGCGAAATAACTTAAATCCTTTATAATATAAGACTTTTTTCCAGATAATTATTTACCTTTCCCTAGATACATACATAAAAAATATTTTGTATCATTGAGCCAATGACTATTCATGATTCCATATTGAATCAATTGCATACCGTTTCAAAATAAAATTTAAAATGAGAGGAGTGTTATGGTAAAACTTCGTTTAAAACGATGTGGTAGAAAGCAACGTGCGACTTGAAGGACATAATTCACTGTGGATTCTTACATCCGCCATTTTCTATAGGAATTAAGATGCTCTTGAATCGACATAGTTTGTTCTGTTCCTATTAGGATTAGGAACCCAATTTGTATTGGGTTGGTAAATAGGAATAGTACATGATGGAGCTCGAGCAAAACGTATTGATTCATTTATCGGGGGGGCGAATTTAGGGTTAGTAACAATTAATAAATTAGACTACTTTGTTAAGTATATCCTCAATATAGAAATTAAAATTTTAAATTGCAGGATTCAAATCCCAACAAGTTTGAAATAAAATTAATAACATTTTTTATATTACATTACAAGGGAAAAAATCGTTCATATTATCTTTCCATAGAAGGAAATAACAAAAAACAAAAGGTATGTTGCTGCCGTTTTGAAAAAGGGGATAAGGATCACCGAAGTAATGTCTAAACCTAATGATTTTAAAAAGTAAAGAGAAAGAATTCCGGAACAAGGAAACACTATTTTCAATTGTCTCAATATTTTATTTTTAGTATAATGATGGCGACTAAAAAAGATTCGAGACGAAACAAACAAAAGAGGTTAGAGACGACTCAAGAAATGCCTAAGGATTTACCTTCGGACTTTTTCAGAATTACCCAACTTGAGTTATGAGTACGAATGATATTTCTTTTTTTTTTTTCTTTTTTTATGTAAGTTTTATGTTTATGTAAGTTTTATGTAAGTAAGAACTATGTAAGTAAGAACAGAAAAACTTAAATCATAGTCTAATTCATAAATTTTTTTATATATTTTACATTATATACAGAAATATTAGAATCATTTTTTCTCGAGCCGTATGAGGAGAAAACCTCTTATACGTTTCTAAGGGGGGTTATTTATCTATATCTATCCCAATGAGCTATCTATCAAATCGTTGCAATTGATGTTCGATCCCGACGAGAAGGAAGAGATCTTCGAAAGGTGGGTTTTTATGATCCAATGAAAAATCAAACTTATTTAAACGTTCCTGCTATTCGTTATTTCCTTGAAAAAGGTGCTCAACCTACAGGAACTGTTCATGATATTTTAAGAAAAACAGAATTTTTAAAAGAATTCATAACATAAAATAAATAAAAAAATTAGAAAAAAGAAAGGTAACTAGTATAAATTTGTGTGGTAATTATTTACTCACAATTGCTCTTTTCTTGTTCTATATTATGTTTTATATTTACCATATTTATTGTTTGTTGTGCCAATCCAACACAAATCCTTATTTTATTTCATTTTTATTTAATTGATCTCATTTTTTCTCAACAATTTATTCATATTGACAATGGTGTGTCGAACAAATATAATTCGATCGTAGATAAATAGATCTGTTTATTTCGATCCTTATTTATTTATGGTTTTTCCTTTTCTTCATTCAAATTATGGGTTTGCCAAATTTACTATTTGTTATATAAGATATATTTTTTTAACGAAAATCAAAAATTTTTTCTATTTTATAAAAAAGGGGGGTGGTCTTTAAATGTAAATTTTTACATTTTTTTATCTGTCTTTAATTTAATCCAATCTACTTTGCTATTTTGTTTAATTGATCATCTAATCTTTCCTTTATATTTCTTTTGAATTCAAAATTCAATGTTTTTACGTAGTTGTATAGTTCAATTCCATTTTTTCCACTTGTATATACATATTTATCTGGGTTGCTAACTCAATGGTAGAGTACTCGGCTTTTAAGTGCGATTATGGTTTTTTACACATTTGAATGAAGTAACGAATTCGTCCAGACTTTTGGTAGAGTCTATAAGACCACGACTGATCCTGAAAGGTAATGGATGGAAAAAACCGCATGTCGTAATAAAATAATAAGAAAAATGGAATTGCATTTTCATTTTTCTTATTATATTCTTTCTTATTTTTATTTTATTTTCTTATTTTTATTTTATTTTAAGAAATTCACAGTTAGAGTTTGGTCTAGTGAATAAATGGATAGAGCTCTATGGCTCTAATTCTGGTAAAAAAAAAAAAGCAACGAGCTTTTATTCTTAATTTGAATAATTTCCCGATCTAATTAAACGTTAAAAATAACTTAGTGCCTGATGTGGGGAAGGGGTCTCCTGTAAATGGACCTTTGATTCTTTTTTTTAAGAATAAAAAAAAAATCCTACCTATTTTCTATTATGGATTGGAAACTAATGTGTAGAAGAAACAGTATACTGACAAAAAAAATTTCCAAAGTCAAAAGAGCGATCGGGTTGCAAAAATAAAAGATTTTTTATCCTCTGATAATTTATTTAATAGAACGAAGATAAACCTATTGGATAGTAGAAGGAGAGAGGAAAAAGATCTGTTGATTGGACTCTGTATTTCCGGGGTATATATTTTTTTCATACATGATACATACTCTGTTCTGACCGTATTGCACTATGTATAATTTGATAATACAAGAAATACCTATTGTTTCTGGTTCAAGTAGAAATTGAAGTCAATGGAAGAATTACAAGGATATTTAGAAAAAGGTAGATCTTGGCAACAATATTTCCTATATCCGTTACTCTTTCAGGAGTATATTTATGCACTTGCTCATGATCATGGTTTAAATGGTTTGATTTTTTATGAACCCGTAAAAGTCTTTGGTTATGATAATAAATCTAGTTTATCACTTGTAAAACGTTTAATTATTCGAATCTATCAAAAGAATTCTTTGATTTCTTCGGTTAATTATTCTAACCAAAATTTATTTATTGGTCACACTCACAACATTTTTTTTTATTCTCATTTTTATTCTCAAATTATATCAGAAAGTTTTGCAATTATTGTGGAAATTCCATTTTCCTTGCGATTAGTATCTTATTTAGAAAAAAAAGAAATACCAAAATATCATAATTTACGATCAATTCATTCAATTTTTCCTTTTTTAGAGGACAAATTATTGCATTTAAATTATGTTTTAGATATACTAATACCTCATCCCATCCATATGGAAATCTTGGTTCAAATCCTTCAGTGCGGGATTCAAGATGTTCCCTTTTTACACTTATTGCAATTCTTTCTTCACGAATACCATAATTGGAATAATCTTTACATTACTCAGAAGAAATCTATTTATGTTTTTTCGAAAGAAAATAAAAGATTCTTTTGGTTCCTATATAATTCTTATGTATTTGAGTGCGAAATTTTATTAGTGCTTATTCGTAAACAATCCTCTTATTTACGA